AAAGATATATATAGATATCCTTCTAGCTATCATTAATATTCCGAGGATCAATGTACAGTTTTTTCTTGAATCACCAAGAAAAATGATTAATAAATACATTTATATGTATAATAAAAAAGAAAATAACAAAAGAATTGATAAAACAAATCAAAATACACTAATTCACTTTATCTCGATTATAAAAAAGGCATTAAATTATAGTAATTTTAATAAGAACTCGAAGATTTTTTATAACATAACCTCCTTGTCACAAGCATATGTATTTTACAAATTATCACAAGTCCAAGTTATTAACCTATATAAGTTAAGATCTGTCCTTCAATATCATGGAGCATCTCTTTTTCTTAAGAATGAAATAAAAGATTATTTTGGAGTCCAAGGAAGATTTCAGTTCAAATTAAAAGATACAAATTTTAGAAATTCTGTAATGAATGAATGGAAAAACTGGGTAAGAAGTAATTATCAATATAAATACGATTTATCTCAGATCAGATGGTCTAGCTTAATATCGCAAAAATGGCGAAATAGAATGAATCAACAGCATATAATCCAAAATAAAGATTTAAATAAATGGAATTTATATGACAAAGACCAATTAATTCATTATGAAAAACAAAATAATTTTGAAGTGGATTCATTATCGAACCAAAAAGATAATTTTAAAAAATACTATAGATATAATATTTTATTATATAAATCCATTAATTATGAAGATAAAAAAGACTCATCTATTTATGAATTACCATTCCATAATAAGCAAGAGCTTTTTTATAATTACAAAATAGATAAAAGCAAATTATTTGATATGTCGGGAGGTATCCCTGTCAATAAGCATCTAGCAGAAGATGATATTATCGATATGGAAAAAAGCTCGCATAGAAAATATTTGGATTGGAGAATTCTCCATTTTGGTCTTAGAAAGAAAGTCGATATTGAATCCTGGATCGATACCGGAACCAAACAAAAAAAAAACCTTTTTGATTGGATGGGAATGAATGAAGAAATACTAGATCGTCCCACATCAAATTTAGAATTTTGGTTCTTTCCAAAATTTGTGATACTTTGCAACGCATATAAGATAAAATCATGGGTGATACCAATCAAATTACTTTTTTTAAATTTTAATGGAACTAAAAATGTTAGTGAAAATAAAAAAATCAACAAAAAGAAAAATAACGATCCTTTTATATCTATATCATCGAATGAAACAAAATCCATTCAATTAAAGAATCAAAATCATGAAGAAAAAGAGTCTGAGGATCAAGTAGATCTTGAATCAGTTCTAGTAAACCAAGAAAAAGATGTTGAAGAAGATTATGTAAGATCAGACAGGAAAGAGCGTAGAAAGAAAAAGCAATACAAAAGTAATACGGAAGCAGAACTTGATTTCTTGCTAAAAAGGTATTTATGCTTTCAATTAAGATGGGATGATTCTTTAAATCAAAAAATAATCAATAATATAAAAATATATTGTCTCCTGCTTAGATTGACAAATCCACGAGAAATTATTATATCCTCTATTCAAAGGGGAGAACTGAGTCTAGATATTCTAATGATTCAGAAAGATTTAACTCTTACAGAATTGATGAAAAAGGGAATATTGATTATCGAATCAACTCGTCTGTCGGTAAAAAATGATGGAAAATTTATTATGTATCAAACCATAAATATTTTATTGGTTCATAAGAGAAAACAACAAATTTATCAAAGATACAGAAAAAAAAACTATATTGATAAAAAGAATTTTACCGAATCTATTGTAATAAATCAAAGTTTAACTAGAAATAAAGACAAAAATAATTATGATTTACTTGTTCCCGAAAATCTTTTATCCTCTAAACATCGTAGAGAATTGAGAATTCTAATTTCTTTCAATTCAAAAAATGGAAATGATATAAATACAGAAATTCTCAATAATAATAACATAAAAAACCACGCTCACATTATAGATAAAAGCAAACGTTTTGATAGAGATAAAAATAAACTAATTAAATTAAAACTTTTTCTTTGGCCCAATTATCGATTAGAAGATTTAGCTTGTATAAATCGCTATTGGTTTGATACCAATAATGCTAGTCGGTTTAGTATGATAAGGATACATATATGTCCACGATTAAAAATTCGGTAAAGGTCCATTTGTCATATATATCCCATAGCATATCTAATCTAGTATATGAAATATATGAAAACAAGGAGAGGTCCATATACATTGTTTTACATCCCATATTCCATTCTGATACATGGAATTCAATCATCTATCAATTTGATCTAAAAATGAATCAATCCAATTTTTCGTTTTAAATTTTTAGATATAGATATCATTTTTTTTTTTTTTTTCTTTTGTAAGGGAAGAAATATACCATTCTTTATGTATTTCTAGCCGAATAAAAAAAAAATTGGATTGATTAATGTTGACAAAATTAGGAATTCCTAACGAATTGAAGATTATTGTGTATACCAAATTCAAACAAACTGACATTCTTATTTAATATTCCATTATTTATTATTACTGATCAATAAAACTATCTTAAAAAGGCGGGAGGAGGGGGATTTCATTTTATGGTAAAGAGTTCATTCATTTCAATTATTTCACAAGAAGACAAAAAAGAAAACAAGGGATCCGTTGAATTTCAAATAGTAACTTTTACTAATAAGATACGAAGACTTACTTCACATTTGGAATTACATAGAAAAGACTATTTATCTCAAAGAGGTTTACGGAAAATTCTAGGAAAACGCCAACGACTACTGTCTTATTTGGCAAAGAAAAATGGAGTACGTTATAAAGAATTAATTAGCCAGTTGAACATTCGGGAATCAAAAACTCGTTAATTTGAAGAGTCTTTTTTTTTATTATTTGATTTATTAGATCTTAAACTTGAATTTTGATGAACTTCTTTTCGTTTTCAGTAATTCATGGAAAAATAAATCGAGGAACCCCCTATGAATGTACCAGCTACAAGAAAGGACTTTATGATAGTCAATATGGGTCCCCACCACCCATCAATGCATGGCGTTCTTCGACTCATCCTTAGTCTAGACGGTGAAGATGTTATTGACTGCGAACCAATATTAGGTTATTTACACAGAGGGATGGAAAAAATTGCGGAAAACCGAACAATTATACAATATTTGCCTTATGTAACACGTTGGGATTATTTAGCTACTATGTTTACAGAAGCGATAACAATAAATGGACCGGAACAGTTGGGAAATATTCAAGTACCTAAAAGAGCTAGCTATATCAGAGTAATTATGTTGGAGTTGAGTCGTATAGCTTCTCATCTCTTATGGCTTGGCCCTTTTATGGCAGATATTGGTGGGCAGACCCCTTTCTTCTATATTTTTAGAGAAAGAGAGTTAATATATGATTTATTCGAAGCTGCCACTGGTATGAGAATGATGCATAATTATTTTCGTATCGGAGGAGTAGCAGCTGATCTACCTCATGGCTGGCTAGATAAATGTTTGGATTTCTGCGATTATTTTTTAACAGGAGTTGCTGAATATCAAAAACTTATTACGCGAAATCCTATTTTTTTAGAACGCGTTGAAGGAATAGGTATTGTTAGTGCAGAGGAAGCAATAAATTGGGGTTTATCAGGACCAATGCTACGAGCTTCCGGAGTACGATGGGATCTTCGTAAAGTTGATCATTATGAGTGTTATGACGAATTTGATTGGGGAGTCCAGTGGCAAAAAGAAGGGGATTCCTTAGCTCGTTATTTAGTCCGAATTGGTGAAATGACGGAATCCGTAAAAATTATTCAACAGGCTTTGGAAGGGATTCCAGGGGGGCCTTATGAAAATTTAGAAACTCGAAGTTTTGATAGAGAAAGGAATCGAGAATGGAATGATTTTGAATATCGATTTATTAGTAAAAAAACTTCTCCCGCCTTTGAATTGCCGAAACAAGAACTTTATGTTCGAGTTGAAGCACCAAAGGGAGAGTTGGGAATTTTTCTAATAGGGGATCAAAGTAGTTTTCCTTGGAGATGGAAAATTCGCCCGCCGGGTTTTATCAATTTGCAAATTCTTCCTCAATTAATTAAAAGAATGAAATTGGCTGATATTATGACAATACTAGGTAGCATAGATATTATTATGGGGGAAGTTGATCGTTGAAATGATAATTGATACAACAACAGTACAAGCTATCAATTCTTTTTCCAGATTGAAATCCTTAAACGAGGTCTATGGAATTATATGGATGCTTGTCCCTATTTTGACTCTTGTATTGGGAATCACGATAGGCATACTAGTAATTGTGTGGTTAGAAAGAGAAATTTCTGCAGGGATACAACAACGTATTGGACCTGAATATGCCGGTCCTTTTGGAGTTCTTCAAGCTCTAGCGGATGGAACAAAACTACTTTTCAAAGAAAATCTTTTTCCATCTAGAGGAGATACTCGTTTATTCAGTATCGGACCATCCATAGCAGTCATATCAACTCTATTAAGCTATTCAGTAATTCCTTTTGGCTATCACTTTGTTTTAGCGGATCTAAATATCGGCGTCTTTTTATGGATTGCCATTTCAAGTATTGCTCCCATTGGACTTCTTATGTCAGGATATGGATCAAATAATAAATATTCCTTTTTAGGTGGTCTACGAGCTGCCGCTCAATCGATTAGTTATGAAATACCATTAACTCTCTGTGTATTATCCATATCTCTACGTGCGATTCGTTGAAACATAAATTTTTCCCTATTCCCTTTTTCTTTATTAGGAAGAAGGTGAAATTAATTGAATATATATCTTTATTTTTTTATTCATCATTTGAATTGATGAACTAAATTAGATAGTTATATGAGTGAAAGAAAACAGCTTCTAAATTTGCAGTAAAAAAAATCGAGACTCATTTCTTATGTACAACAGTAAAGCAGAAATAAACATAAGAAGATGAGATCATTTGTCCCAAAATTGGTTGATTAGTCATCCTGGCTTGAAAGCGGACTCAAAGAATCAACCTTAGTGAGTTTTTACTATCATTTATATATATATATATTACTGTAATGCTACCGAGCATTTTACTATCATTTATATATATATATATTACTGTAATGCTACCGAGCAGTTGAGTAAAAATAAAAATGAGTGGATGGTTAGGAACACCAAGATACATAAAAGATTAGTAATAGAATTATCCAAAATAAAAGAATATTAATTGGGGCTTTAAATTAGTAGAAATGATCAGGCAGTACTCCCCATGATTCCGATCCAGAGTACGCTCCTATCCACCAATTAAACAAATGACTATCAGGAACGAACTAATCCTTTACCTTTTTTTTTTTTCAGAAGGAAGAATAGGAACAAAAAAAAAAGAATAGAATTACAATAGAAAAAGAAAAAAAAGAGATCCTTTTTCTTCTTTCTTTCCTATATCGATATTCATAGAAATCGAATTCGTGTCATAATTCATGAAATAATGGACTGTCTAATTATTTTTCGTAATCGAAAATGATAGGTTAAAATATTTATTGGTATTTCTACAAGAAGTATTTTATTGAAAGATTTAAGTTATTGCTCAAGAAAGAAAAATTGAAATTCTTAAAAGATGAGATCAATTCAGAAGTACTTTATTTTAGTATTATAACAGACAGAATTACATTGGTCAAATTTTGGAATTGGGGGGGCATCCGATAGATTTGGATCCTATTTATCCTACAAATATATCGAGATAAATAATATGATCTGGCCCTTAGATTTATTTATGGCCTTCGAGGAGCCATATGAGGTGAAAATCTCATGTATGGTTCTGTAATAGCGATGGGAACAGTGATGTCATCACCGACTATGATTATCTAACAGTTCAAGTACAGTTGATATAGTTGAGGCACAATCAAAATATGGTTTGGGGGGATGGAATTTGTGGCGTCAACCTATAGGATTTATTATTTTTTTCATTTCTTCCCTAGCAGAATGTGAGAGATTACCTTTTGATTTACCAGAAGCAGAAGAAGAATTAGTAGCAGGTTATCAAACCGAATATTCGGGTATCAAATTTGGTTTATTTTATGTTGCTTCCTATCTAAACTTATTAGTCTCTTCATTATTTGTAGCAGTTCTTTACTTGGGCGGTTGGAATATCTCTATTCCGTACATATCCGTTCCGGAGTTTTTTGATTTTGAAATAAATAAAGTAGGTAGAGTCTTTGGAACAACAATGGGTATTCTTATTACATTGGTTAAAACTTATTTGTTCTTGTTCATTCCTATCACAACAAGATGGACTTTACCTAGACTAAGAATGGACCAACTATTAAATCTTGGATGGAAATTTCTTTTACCTATTTCTCTTGGCAATCTATTATTAACAACCTCTTCCCAACTCTTTTCACTATAAAGTAATTCTTTTCTATATTTATAGTTTGTCTCAAACAAGATAAAGAAACAAATATAAAATTATTCATAGAGATTCACGATATGTTCCCTATGGTAACTGGGTTCATGAATTATGGTCAACAAACCATACGGGCTGCAAGGTACATTGGTCAAAGTTTCATGACTACCTTATCCCACGTAAATCGTTTACCTGTAACTATTCAATATCCTTATGAAAAATTAATCACATCGGAGCGTTTCCGCGGTCGAATCCATTTTGAATTTGATAAATGCATTGCTTGTGAAGTATGTGTTCGTGTATGTCCTATAGATTTACCTGTTGTTGATTGGGAATTGGAAACTAATATTCGAAAGAAACGATTGCTTAATTACAGTATTGATTTCGGAATCTGTATATTTTGTGGCAACTGTGTTGAGTATTGTCCAACTAATTGTTTATCAATGACTGAAGAATATGAACTTTCTACCTATAATCGTCACGAATTGAATTATAACCAAATTGCTTTAGGTCGTTTACCAATGTCAGTAATTGACGATTATACAATTCGAACAATTTCGAATTCACCTCAATCTTTAATCAAAATGGGCAAACCCCCTTTGATTAAAGATTGATTGAAGAGTCATTTTTAATCATTAAACAAAGATCTAGGTTTGATCTAAAAGTCTGAAATATTTTTTTTTTCATTTTGTTTGGTCAATAACTACAAAAGCTACAAATCCCAACTAGCGATTGGATTTGATTGATTGGTAAGAATTGCAGCGCAGCTTAATTTGGATTGAAAATCTATTAATATAGTCATAATTCTATCCATAATTATTTCTATTTCGAAATAGAAATAAAAATGAAAGTGTCAATTTTTATTTTTTCGAGAAAGAATGAGATTAGTCCGATAGCGGTACTACAGTAATTTAAACCTTTTAGGATTTAATTCAATTAGGAACCCATTCTAAATAAGTTTTTCCTGGTCGGGTCAATAAAGTCATGAAAAAAAAAGAATTTGATTTTTTTATCTTTTATTTTACGTACAATGAATTTACCTGGACCAATACATGATTTTCTTTTAGTCTTTCTAGGATTAGGTCTTATATTAGGAGGTCTAGGAGTGGTATTACTTACCAATCCAATTTTTTCTGCCTTTTCATTAGGATTGGTTCTTGTTTGTATATCCTTATTCTATATTTTATCAAACTCTCATTTTGTAGCTGCGGCGCAGCTCCTTATTTATGTGGGAGCTATAAATGTTTTAATTTTATTTGCTGTGATGTTCATGAATGGTTCAGAATATTACAAAGATTTCAATCTTTGGACTGTTGGGAATGGTCTTACTTCTCTAATTTGTACAAGTCTTTTTGTTTTACTAATTACTATTATTTCAAATACAACATGGTATGGGATTATTTGGACTACAAAAGCAAACCAGATTATAGAGCAAGATTTGGTAAGTAATGGTCAACAAATTGGAATTCATTTATCAACAGATTTTTTTCTTCCATTTGAATTTATTTCAATAATTCTTTTAGTTGCTTTGATAGGTGCGATTGCCACGGCTCGTCAGTAATAAATCTTTTAAATCGGCAATCGCAATCCAAATCAGACTTTATTCTATGTTATCACATTTATTTTAAGATTATTCATATATAAATTCTTTTATTCGATCTATATTCCAATCTATTTTTTTTGTTTTGTACTTGTGATATTCTTATTCTAGTCAATCTAATCTGTTGATGTTAAATTGTTGTTCATTGTTCATATTGAAATAAATCGAAATCGATAAGGAGTTGGGCGATGATGCTCGAATATGTGCTTGGTTTGAGTGCTTATTTATTTTCTATCGGTATCTATGGATTGATCACGAGTCGAAATATGGTTAGAGCCCTTATGTGTCTTGAACTTATATTGAATGCCGTCAATATAAATTTCGTAACATTTTCTGATTTTTTTGATAGTCGACAATTAAAAGGAAATATTTTATCAATTTTTGTTATATCTATCGCAGCCGCTGAAGCAGCTATCGGGCCGGCTATAGTTTCGTCAATTTATCGTAACAGAAAATCAATCCGTATCAATCAATTGAATTTGTTGAATAAGTAGTATTAATCATATAAAATATTTAGATTCATTAATTTGAATTGACATCTATAATACATAGCATATCTGATAATGTTTACGAAAACGTAAGAAATTAAAGTATCTTGGTTCTATCTCATGAGTCGATCCGAAATTGAATAGACAAATTATGATAAATCATTGATTCATCTGGTGTCTAAATATATGATTTATTTAAAAATTTACTAGATCGAAAATTTATGACGTAAAAAAAAAATTATAGATCCAATGTCACATTCAGTAAAAATCTATGATACATGTATAGGGTGTACTCAATGTGTCCGGGCCTGCCCCACGGATGTATTAGAAATGATACCTTGGGACGGGTGTAAAGCTAAGCAAATTGCTTCTGCTCCAAGAACAGAAGACTGTGTTGGCTGTAAGAGATGCGAATCCGCCTGTCCAACAGATTTCTTGAGTGTTCGAGTTTATCTATGGCATGAAACAACTCGAAGCATGGGTCTAGCTTATTAATACTTTCCAGAAAAAACCACTTGAATACATTTGATTTTTTGTTTACCGACAAAAACCCGTACTCGAAAACCTAATCTATTTTTTTTTTTTATTATTATTTTTTTTCGAGTACGGGTTTTTCTTGTCCAAGTGTATCTTGTCTTTACCACGAATTCTTTTCCTTGGTTAACAATATTTGTAGGTTTACCAATATCCGCGGGTTTCTTGATTTTCGTTTTCCCTCATAGAGGAAATAAGGTAATTAGGTGGTATACTATATTTATATGTGTACTAGAACTCCTTTTAATGACCTATGCATTCGCTTATTATTTCCAATTGGACGATCCCTTAATCCAATTGACGGAGTCTTATAAATGGATTAATTTTTTTGATTTTTACTGGAGATTAGGAATAGATGGACTTTCTCTAGGACCTATTTTACTGACCGGATTTATCACCACTTTAGCTACTTTAGCGGCTCGGCCAATTACTCGGGATTCCCGATTATTTCATTTTTTGATGTTAGCAATGTATAGTGGTCAAATAGGATTATTTTCTTCTCAAAATCTTTTACTTTTTTTCATTATGTGGGAGTTAGAATTAATTCCTGTTTATCTACTTCTAGCCATGTGGGGGGGAAAGCAACGTCTGTATTCAGCTACAAAATTTATTTTGTATACTGCAGGAAGTTCTGTTTTTTTATTAATGGGGGCCTTAGGTATCGCTTTCTATGCTTCCAATGAACCAACATTCAATTTTGAAACATCAGCTAATCAATCATATCCTGTGACCTTGGAAATACTATTCTATATTGGATTTCTTATTGCTTTTGCTGTCAAATCACCGATTATACCCTTACATACATGGTTACCAGACACCCATGGAGAAGCACATTACAGTACTTGTATGCTTTTAGCTGGAATCTTATTAAAAATGGGAGCATACGGATTGGTTCGAATAAATATGGAATTATTATCCCACGCCCATTCTATATTTTCTTCTTGGTTGATAATAGTAGGTGCAATACAAATAATCTATGCAGCTTCAACATCTTCTGGTCAAAAAAATTTAAAAAAAAGAATAGCCTATTCTTCTGTATCTCATATGGGTTTTACAATTATAGGAATTTGCTCTATAAGCGATATGGGACTCAACGGGGCCATTTTACAAATAATATCTCATGGATTTATTGGCGCTGCGCTTTTTTTCTTGTCAGGAACAAGTTATGATAGAATACGTCTTGTTTATCTTGACGAAATGGGCGGAATGGCTACCCTAATGCCAAAAATATTCATGATGTTCAGTATCTTATCATTAGCTTCTCTTGCATTACCGGGCATGAGCGGTTTTTTTGCGGAATTGGTAGTATTTTTTGGAATAATTACCGCCAAAAAATATTTTTTAATGCCAAAAATACTAATTACTTTTGTAACGGCAGTTGGAACGATATTGACTCCTATTTATTTATTATCTATGTTACGCCAGATGTTCTATGGATACAAGCTGTTTAATGCCACAAATTCTTATTTTTTTGATTCTGGACCACGAGAATTATTTGTTTCGATTGCTATCCTTCTGCCTGTAATCAGTATTGGTATTTATCCGGATTTCGTTTTCTCATTATCAGTTGACAAGGTCGAAGCTATTCTATCTAATTATTTTTATAGCTAATTTTTTTTTTATTTTATAGGTAATTATTATAATTTTATAGGTAGTTATTAGTTATAGGTAATTATAATTTTATAGGTAGTTATTAGTTATTATAAAATAAAAAAAAAACGGAATTGTAATCAGATATGTTTAGCATTTGCGAGAACCTTTTGAATCACTCCATTACTTGAGTGATTCAAAAGGTTCTCAACGACTTACCTGAAGCTTCTTATATATATGTTAAGCTGTCCTATGGTTATATTTGTCAAACTCTTTCTTCAATTCAATTAGATATTAATGTAAATGAACCATAACTATGTAGTCCTATTCCTAATAAATTAACCCCAAAATAGCATATCCAGATTATAAGAAAACCGATAGAAGCGACAATTGCAGAATTTAAACCTTCCAAATTCTTATTTGTTCGAGTATGGAAATAAATCGCGAATATGGTCCAAGTAATAAATGCCCAAGTTTCTTTTGGGTCCCAATTCCAATATGATCCCCATGCTTCATTAGCCCAGACTGCTCCTGAAAGAATACCTATGGTTAAAAAAAGAAACCCTATACTAAGAATACGAAAACCCCAATGATCTAATTGTTGAATCAATTGAAACCTGTAATAATTCCTAGAAGAAGGAAAAAAAGTATTTTTAAAAATACTTTTTTTTTCCATCATGTATTGGATCTCATCAACGGGAAATGAATCATTTAATAAATTATTGTTTTTACCAACAATTCTTATGACTTTTCGAAATGTAATTACTAGAAGTGCTGCTGACAATAATGATCCACATAAAAGAGCTGCATAGCCCGATACCATCATACTTACGTGCATTATTAACCACTGGGATTGGAGAGCAGGTACTAAGATTTTAGATTGATGCATGTCGGTTAAAAGACCCCAAGTAGCAAAGCCTTGGGTAAAAAAAGTACTTGGTGCGGTTATTGTGCTTAAATAATTTTTATGTTTTTTAAAATATGGAACCATATGAATAATAGAGAAAATCCATGAAAGAAATATTAATGATTCGTATAAATCACTTATTGGTAAATGTCCCGAATAAATCCAACGAGTAATTAGTAATCCTGTTAGGCAGAAAAAAGTAGTTAACATGCCTTTTTCTGACGAATCATAGAGTCCCACGAATTCATTGACTAATAAGGTTAGAAAATGAATTATAATTACAATTGAAACGACCGAAAAAGATATATGAGTTAATATATGTTCTAAAGTCAAAAATATCATAAAAAAAAGGGGGGAATACTTTAATTATCCATAATTCTACATACGGAATTGAATTCATTATAGGATTTATTCTATGCTTTTAATAATTAGATAATTTTAAAATAGATAATTTAAAAATGTTATGCCGCCACTCGGACTCGAACCGAGATGCTCTAGCACTGCTTCCTAAGAGCAGCGTGTCTACCGATTTCACCATGGCGGCTTGCTCAAAATTATAATAACCTTTTTTTATTCAATCGGCGAGCTTGAAGGAGTTAATTCAATGTAATATTTTTTTAGAAACATTAAAATTAATGAAAAAAAAAAAAATGAATTTTTTTTTTCATTTTTTCATTTTTTCATTTTTTCAATTTCAACATTCCATTCAAGGGATTTCTGAAACTATTTTATTGTATTAATCCTTAGGGTTTCGTTAGGTAGAAAATTTGTGTTAAGGTTTAGCAACCCCATTAGGTATTGATTTATGGACATATAATATAACAAAAAAGTTTCGAGTTCTGTCCCGGACTTTTAAATTCTTTAAAATTGAAAAATCTTATCTAATTTAATGTATATACCTTGATACATTATCCAGCCCAAACATATGATCTAAACTAGATCAGTCAAAATTTACACATTTTTATCTACCTGGTACTTCTTTTAATTGGATTGAAGGCATCAAAGGTTCTATTTTCTAGAGTGATTAAAAATAAAAATTGTCAAGACAGTTATAAAATAAGTTAAACTTAATTCATTTTTTTTTTTTTATTAAAAATAATAAGATTTTTTTTATGGAACATACATATCAATATTTATGGATTATATCTTTCGTTACACTTCCAGTCCCTATGTTAATAGGAATGGGACTGCTACTTTTTCCGGTGTCAACAAAAAAGCTTCACCGTATATGGGCTTTTCCCAGTGTTTTATTGTTAAGTATAGTTATGGTTTTTTCGACCGATCTGTTTATTCAGCAAATAAATAGCAGTTCCATTTATCAATATGTATGGTCTTGGACCATCAACAATGATTTTTCCTTAGAGTTCGGGCACTTGATTGACCCCCTTACTTCTATTTTGTTAATATTAATTACTACGGTTGGAATTTTGGTTCTTGTTTATAGTGACAGTTATATGTCTCATGATCAAGGCTATTTGAGATTTTTTGTTTATATGAGTTTTTTCAATACTTCAATGCTGGGATTAGTTACCAGTTCGAATTTAATCCAAATTTATATCTTTTGGGAATTGGTTGGAATGTGCTCTTACCTATTAATAGGTTTTTGGTTCACACGACCTATTGTGTCCAATGCTTGTCAAAAAGCATTCGTAACTAATCGTGTAGGCGATTTTGGTTTATTATTAGGAATTTTAGGTCTTTATTGGATAACAGGCAGTTTCGAATTTCAGGATTTGTTTGAAATATTCAATAACTTGATTTATAATAATGATAATGAGGTTCATTTTTTATTTGTTACCTTGTGCGCTTTCCTATTATTTTCCGGTGCAATTGCTAAATCGGCGCAATTCCCCCTTCATGTGTGGTTACCGGATGCCATGGAAGGACCTACCCCTATTTCGGCTCTAATACATGCTGCTACCATGGTAGCAGCGGGAATTTTTCTTGTAGCTCGACTTCTTCCTCTTTTCGTAGTTATACCTTACATAATGAAGCTAATAGCTTTGATAGGTATAATAACAGTACTATTAGGAGCTACTTTAGCTTTTGCTCAAAAAGATATTAAGAGAGGTTTAGCTTATTCTACAATGTCTCAATTGGGTTATACGATGTTAGCTTTAGGTATGGGTTCCTATCGAGCCGCTTTATTTCATTTGATTACTCATGCTTATTCGAAAGCATTGTTGTTTTTAGGATCTGGATCCATTATTCATTCAATGGAAGGTATTGTTGGCTATTCTCCGGATAAGAGTCAAAATATGGTTCTTATGGGTGGTTTAACAAAACATGTTCCAATTACAAAAATTGCTTTTTTATTAGGAACCCTTTCTCTTTGTGGTATTCCACCTCTCGCCTGTTTTTGGTCCAAAGATGAAATTCTTAATGATAGCTGGTCGTATTCACCTATTTTCGCAATAATAGCTTTTTCCACAGCAGGATTAACTGCATTTTATATGTTTCGGGTTTATTTACTTACTTTTGAAGGGCATTTAAATATTTATTTTCAAAATTATAGTGGTAAAAAAAACAGCGCATTCTATTCAATATCTTTATGGGGTAAACAAGGATCAAAAATCTTAAAAAAAAAAATGCGTTTATTACCTTTATTAACAATAAATAATGAAAATAATAATGAAAGAGCTTCTTTTTTTTGTTTTTTTTGGAAGAAAATATATCAAACTGGTGGTACTGTAAGAAAGATGACGTGTCCTTTTATTACTATTAATCATTTTGGTACTAAAAGAATTTTTTCCTATCCCCAGGAATCCGATAATACTATATTATTTCCGATGCTTGTTTTGGTACTATTTACCTTGTTTATTGGAGCTATAGGAATACCTTTCAATCAATTCAATCAAGAAGAAATGAATTTGGATATATTATCCAAACTGTTAATTCCGTCTTTAAGTCTTTTACATCAAAATCAAAATAAGTCTGTAGATTGGTATGAATTTGTAACAAATTCAACTTTTTCAGTCAGTATAGCTTCTTTTGGGATATTTATAGCGTCTTCCTTATATAAGCCGATTTATTCATCCTTACAAAATTTGAAATTCCTAAATTTGGTTGCTAAAAAAGGTCCTAAGAGAATTCTTTGGGACAAAATAATAAATGTGATATATGATTGGTCCTATAATCGTGGTTACATAGATGTTTTTTATGCAATATCTTTAACAGAAGGCATAAGAAGATTGGCGGAATTAACTTCTTTTTTTGATAGACGAGTAATTGATGGAATTACCAATGGAGTTGGCTTTACGAGTTTCTTTGCAGGAGAAGGCATAAAATATGTAGGAGGTGGTCGCATCTCTTTTTATCTCTTATTATACTTATTTTATGTATTAATCTTTTTATTAATTTCTTCATCCATTTTTTCTTCTTTTTCTTCTTTGTGATTTTTTTCTATTACTTTTCTATTACTATTGGAAAGAGTCTCTTTAAATTGAAACTTGATTTTGTAACAAATTCATTAATTAAGTTCAAGAAATCCTCCATTTTTGTTGCAATTGCATCAAATAAAAATTTTAAAATTCTTAT